AAAACCGCTAATTCATACAGAGCCATCGAACCGGCCCAACCAGCAACCAGAGCTGTATGCATTATATGAACAGAAAGCAACCGACCGGGATCATTCAATACAACGGTATGAACACGATACCAAGGCAAACCCATGGAAATACCCCTTATATCAAAGATAAATGGACACTACGTAACTTTATTGCATTGGAAAGGACTATAATATGACTATCCTATGGACCACTCTTGTTCAGTCGATTATTTCCGAACAAGGGTGTTCTATTCTGTTGGTAATAATGGAACAATTCTGTTCGTAGGAACAAAGAGAAGCAGATTTATTCTATACTCGATAAGTACCAATACGCAATGGGGGAGTTGATCCCATTTTCTATGAGCGAATGAGTCCATACTTATTTATCATTAGAAAGACCTATTCGTAATAATTTGAGTTTATTCATTCTGTCTTTCTTTATGAATTTTGAGAATCTATGGATAAAATAAATACGATAAAAACCAATATGAATATTATAAAGACAATAAAAAAAATTGTTACGTTTCCACCTCAAAGTGAAATATAGTATTTAGTTCTTTCTTTCATTTAATGCCTATTGGTGTTCCAAAAGTTCCTTTCCGAAGTCCTGGAGAGGAAGATGCATCTTGGGTTGACGTATAGTGCGACTTGTCAGATATATTGGGTCATATGGTATTTCCCCGTTCTCTCCCCCGATCGAGATATCCCCCGTTTCGCCCAAGAAAGATAAATTGAATCATCAAAAATTTGGAGCGTGAAGTGCAATTAGATCCATTTTTGAGGGGATTCATATTACTATTATCAATTAGAATAATTCAATTAGAATAATTTATGGTTGGCTTGGTTGGACTAAAAAAATGAAGTATCCAGGCTCCGTTTAGAAAAAACCCAATTGGATTGGTAAGATATCTATGATTGCTATTCATATTTTTTCTTTGTAAAGAGATCCTAATTGTCAAGCAAAGTTATCTCAACTCTAATAAATACTTGTATAAAATGAATTGAAAAAAAAAAGAAATACAAAAAGAAATGGTAATGGAAGCATTTGTCCTATATGTACAAATCCAAATCGGGCGGATCTTTACCCGGAGTAGAGCATAAACCTAAAAAGATGAAACAGACCCATTCAGGAACAAGAAAATACCATCGCGGTTTGGATTCAATCTCGATGAAAGAATACATCAATGAGAAGTTAATTCGATAAGTTTAATGACCCTTTCTTATAACTTAGAATTTTCTAATGGAAAATCGAAAATATAAAAAAGCAGGCAAAACTCGTCTTTATTGAAAAATCGAAGAAAAGCCCTTTCATTAGAAGTAAGAAAGAACCTTTCTAGAAAAAAAGAAAGAGGACTGGAATCTATACATTGATTCACAATTTTTTGGAACCGTATGCATCAAAAGGCGCATGTACGGTTCCTAAGGGATACAATTTTACCCTAATCAACCGACTTTATCGAGAAAGATTACTTTTTTTAGGCCAAGGGATTAATAGCGAGATTTCGAATCAACTTATTGGTCTTATGGTATATCTCAGTATCGAGGATGAGACCAAAGAACTGTATTTGTTTATAAACTCTCCTGGGGGCTGGGTAATACCTGGGATCGCTATTTATGATACTATGCAATTTGTGCGACCAGATGTCCATACAGTATGCATGGGATTAGCCGCTTCAATGGGATCTTTTATCCTGGTCGGAGGAGAAATTACCAAACGTCTAGCATTCCCTCACGCTTGGCGCCAATGAGGTTTTTATTTGAGAGAAAAAAGAAGACTATGCCTTCGCCATATGAATACTAAGTAATAATAGCATGGCACTTCGAATTCGATATGATAAATTTTTGTATTGTTTTTTTTTTTTCAAAACATTAGATTCTGTATCGAGAGAGTAGTATGAGATAAGGGGTATTTCCGATTTGCTCTTATCTATCGGGAGTTCAGTTCAGCGTCACAAACTTTTTTGTTTTCATGCCGGAGAGTTCTTAACAATATTTATGTTATGAAAGAGTACGAAAAAAAAAAAAAAAAGATTTTTTCCTTATTTGATCGGATTAAAAAGAAACTTTGGGATTGCTGAATCACAGACAAAAAAAGAAAAAATAAACATATAAAGCAACGGAGCCATCATAGTATTTTTTAACTCCTCCGAAAGGAAGGATGGCAATTTGATCATTTACCCATCTGAATCTGAGTCTAATAGATTCTATTTTTCTCTTTCTTCAATAGAAAGGAGGGGGGTCAATTTTCTTGTAGAGCCGTATGCACAAAAGATGCCTGTACGGTTGTTCAATTCTATATTTTTTCTATTCTTTATCTTTCCTCTCTCTTTGCTTTATCATGCGAGATAGGGGAAGCTTTTATTTTGTTATATCATCAGGGTAATGATGCATCAACCTGCTAGTGGTTATTATGAGGCGCAAACAGGCGAATTTGTCCTGGAAGCGGAAGAACTGCTGAAACTGCGTGAAACCCTCACAAGGGTTTATGTACAAAGAACGGGCAAACCCTTATGGGTTGTATCCGAAGATATGGAAAGAGATGTTTTTATGTCAGCAACAGAAGCCCAAGCTTATGGAATTGTTGATCTTGTAGCGGTTGAATGAAAATAACATGGATTTCGCGCAAATCTGTGATTTGAGATTTTATCTTCGAATTGAATATTCTATTAAATAGAAGTAATTCATCATCATTCGGTTAGGATCAATCTAAACCAATCCATCATATTATGTATACGATTCAACATGCCAACTATTAAACAACTTATTAGAAATACAAGACAGCCAATCAGAAATGTCACGAAATCCCCCGCTCTTCGGGGGTGCCCTCAGCGTCGAGGAACATGTACTAGGGTGTATGTGCGACTCGTTTAGATCATGAGCTGGCACAAAAGCAAGAAAACGACTTTTACAGTATCAATGATCAGTACCGGTGAATGGGATAGGATGGAAAAAGGAACTCCATTCATTATTAAAAAAAAAAAACTCTATCATATCCCTCTATTGTGTATGAAGTTTATGGTTTCCGTTGGTGTAAATCCAATCACCTGAATTTAAGATGATAAGAAATTCTCCATTGGTAACAAATGGTTATCCATTAAGCGGAGGAAATCTTATTTAAAAAGCATAAAACATAAAGATTAGGTAGGTTCCCAATCTGGCAAGAACGGACTAAGAGGGTCAGCTACCCAGCAAACTTTCATAATTAAATACCGTTACTGTATAGGTAGATCTGATTGTGAAAGACCTATTACTGGATAATTCATGGGTAGAGCCAAAGCGTGTGAACTATACAAGTTCCCAATAACATTAATTAGTTGATTAAATATTAAATTAAAGTATAAAGTAAAGGCTCCGGTGTATAGAGAAGACCTCACCGTTTAAGAAGTAACCATAGAAACGAAGGAACCCACTATTTCTTTTTTGATTTCTTTTATTTACTAGATTTTTGATACCTAGGAAAATACAATTTCTTATTTCTTTCTTATTTCACAGTGAAATATCTAATAAAAAAAAAAAAAAGAAAAAATCGTGGTCGGGAAGGTTAGAGTAGCCAAAGCCATTGGAATTTTTATTTTATACATTGGAAAAATCCGTTTTGTTATTAATAGACTAGGAAGGGGGAAAAGAATAACTGAAAGAAAGGCAATCAATTAGTTATTCGTCAAAGTTTCATTTATTCAATGACCAGAATTAAACGGGGATATATAGCTCGGAGACGTAGAACAAAAATTCGTTTATTTGCATCAAGCTTTCGAGGGGCTCATTCAAGGCTTACTCGAACTATTACTCAACAGAAAATAAGAGCTTTAGTTTCGGCTCATCGGGATAGGGATAGGAAAAAGAGAGATTTTCGTCGTTTGTGGATCACTCGGATAAACGCAGTAATTCGCGAAAGGGGAGTATCCTATAGTTATAGTAGATTAATACACGATCTGTACAAGAGACAGTTGCTTCTTAACCGTAAAATACTTGCACAAATAGCTATATCAAATAGGAATTGTCTTTATATGATTTCGAACGAAATCATAAAGGAAGTAGATTGGAAAGAATCCACCAGAATAATTTAAATGGAGTTCCCCGGAGAATGAACTCCGGGAAGGTAGAGTAGAAATTAGTATGAGAAAATATGCTAAAGTAGTCAAAATGAATGAACACGTTCAATTCAATAAAAAAAGAAATCTTTTTTTTCCGATTCATTTTTTTTCTTACGACACGATACTCAAATCTAGATTCTTGTAATTATGATTCAAGTGAAGAAAAAATAAGCCTATTTATTTCGGGCTTTAAAACCAGTAGTTCTAGCGGTCGACTCGGTTCTTTCAAATTGTTTCTCATTATTGAGAAAAGGTAACAAAGATAAAATACGAGCTTGTTTTATAGCAAGAGTAATTAATCGTTGTTGTTTCAAGGTCAATCTATTCACTCGTCTTGATAATATTTTTCCTTGTTCACTAATAAATCGACTAATTAAACTCATGTTTCTATAATCAATTCGATCCCCCGATTGAATCGGGGGCAAACGCCTACGAAAAGATCGCTTGAATTTAAGAAAAGGTCGCTTGGATTTATCCATGGTTTGTTTGTTTAATTTATTCCTTATCCCTAAAATCCTATTTCTTAATTCTAATTCATTTTAAATCCACCCAAAATAGGATTTTTAAAAAATAGGATTTGTTTATTTTCTATTTAAATATGTTATATATATAATGTCATTTTTTCCCCTTCCTTGAAAGGGTAAGACACAGGTACTTGGTTCGCTCTATTTCTTTATCTCCCCATGAATCGTATGTTTGTAACAATAGGGACAGAATTTTTTCAATTCTAATCGATTAGGCGTATTGTGCCGGTTCTTTTGAGTAATATATCTGGAAATACCTCTTGATACCTTATCAACACTGTTTCGGACACAACTAGTACATTCCAAAATCACCGTTACTCGGACATCTTTCCCCTTGGCCATGAACCTCCTTTGGATTTTTGATTTACTCAAC